GGCTTGGCCTTTCATAAGTGGGGCCAGAATAAAGCGTCCATAATAAAGACGCTTACTGTCTGCTCTTGATTCAACACATTTCCACTGTAGTGTCCGAGTAGATACTGTTACTTTCTCTCGAACCATAGTAATATTATTTGATCAAATCATTGAATTATTTATTTCTCTTGAAATCTCTTCAATGTTTACACACGTCTTTTTTTGGGAGGCCTACAGCCATTATGTGGCATAGGGGTTACATCCCGTACGAAACTTAATAGTATGCCGCTTCTACGAATAGCTCTTAATGCCGCATCTCTCCCGAGACCCGGGCCCTTTATCATGACTTCTGCTCGTTGCATACCTTGATCCACCACTGTCCGAATAGCATTTCCCGCTGCGGTTTGAGCGGCAAATGGTGTCCCTCTTCTTGTACCCTTGAATCCACAAGTACCGGCAGACGACCAAGAAATTACTCGACCCCGTACATCTGTAACAGTCACAATGGTATTGTTGAAACTTGCTTGAACATGAATAACTCCCTTTGGTATTCTACGCGCATTCTTACGTGAACCAATACGTCTATTTCTACGTGAACCAATTTTTGGTATAGGTTTTGCCATATTTTATCATCTTATAAATATAAGTCAGAGATATATGGATATATCCATTTCATGTCAAAACAGATCCTGGTTTTTTTACTGATTTTTTTGTACATCTGTACATCAGGTCCTTTCTATTTTGGGAGTCCCTTTTGGTTTAAAAAGATTATCCTTGTCTTTGTTTATGTCTCGGGTTGGAACAAATTACTATAATTCGTCCCCGCCTACGTATTAATCGACATTTTTCACAAATTTTACGAACAGAGGCCCTTATTTTCATATTTGTCACTCCCTTTCTTAATTCTGAATCTACTTAAATTGGAAGAAAATAAGTTTCTTAAAATTTCTAACTTCGAATTGTATCCCTACGAAAGAATGTTGAAATCAAAAAACCACCAAATTCTTTGAGTCTTTACTTTTTAATATACTAAATATACAAATTCTATTTCCTTTAGTTGAATCATAAGAACTTACCAAAATTTTGATTCTATTTACGGGTAGTATATGTATAAAATTACGTTGAACCTTTCCCGAAGCAAAACCCAGAATCGGATTTTCATTATCTAAACGAACTTGAAATATACATACCATTGGGACGTAGTTCAGTAATTAAATCCTCACGAATCCTTTTTTGTTCTTTCATTCCAGGTAAAACGGCTTTGAGGCATCAACTAATCAAAGAGGCATAATATTATATTAGAAACCTACCCTAATTACTCTTTTTTTTCACAAATATGAAAGTTCCGCATATGATTTGGCTATCAGAAAGATTACCATATATAACACAAAATTTCCCCGCCGATTCCTTCTATTCGAGCCTCTCGGTCTGTCATTATCCCTCGAGAAGTAGAAAGAATTACAATTCCCATTCCGCCTAAAATTCTCGGAATTCGTTGATAGTTAGAATAGATTCGTAGGCCGGGCCGGCTGATCCGTTTTAAATTTAAAACAGTTCTATACGGTCCTTTCCTATTTCTCCTATGTCGTAGGGTTAAAACCAAAAAAAAATTACGGCTTTCCTGATGTTTTCTCACGTTTTCAATAAAACCTTCTCGTAAAAGGATTTTAACAATATTTTCAGTGATGTTAGTAGATGGTATTCGAACTGTTCTTTTTTCATTCATGTCAGCATTTCGTATAGAGGTTATTATGTCAGCAATAGTGTCTTTACTCATGATAAACTAAGATTATTGTTGCCCCCGAATTTTGATATAATCAACATGCTCTATTTCTTTTTTTCTGAATTCATAAATATTTATGAATTTTAAAAGGTATATACGTGATATACAAACAATCTACGAATTTAATTTAAATTAATCCATTTCATTCAAATATTATAAAACTATATCACGGCATTCCCTTATAATACTTCAGGTGCTAATGAAACGATTTTAGTGAAATTTAACTGTCTTAATTCCCGGGGGATCGCGCCAAAAATTCGGGTTCCCTTTGGATTTCCTTCTTGATCAATAACAACAGCAGCATTGTCATCATATCGTATTATCATACCGTTGTCGCGTTTGAGTTCTTTACAAGTACGTACAATTACAGCTCGGATCACTTCTGATCTTTCTAGAGGTGTATTTGGTACTGCTTCTTTGATTACAGCAACAATAACGTCACCGATACGAGCATATCGTCGATTACTAGCTCCTATGATTCGAATACACATCAATTCTCGGGCCCCGCTGTTGTCCGCTACATTCAAATGGGTTTGAGGCTGAATCATATCTTTTTTTTATTGGTTTTGTCTTTTGCAATGTAAAGGGTGAAAAAAAAGAAATATTGTTTGTTCAAAACAAAACAAGAAACCTACAATTGTTTTTTTATCAAAAAAATTCTTTCCTTTTGTTATACATTCCTATCCTATACCGAAAGAATGAATTGAGTTCGTATAGGCATTTTTGATGCCGCTATTGAAATAGCCTTTCTGGCTATATTTTCTGCCACTCCGCTCATTTCATAAAGTATTCTGCCGGGTTTAACAACAGCTACCCAATATTCGGGAGATCCTTTCCCCGAACCCATACGTGTTTCTGTAGGTCTTACTGTAACTGGTTTGTCTGGAAATATACGTACCCAGATTTTTCCGCCGCGGCGTGCATTTCGTGTCATTGCTCGCCGCCCCGCTTCTATTTGTCTAGACGTGATCCAAGCGGGTTCAAGTGCTTGAAGAGCATATCTACCAAAGCAAATACGATTACCTCGATAAGATATTCCTTTCATTCTTCCTCTATGTTGTTTACGGAATCTGGTTCTTTTGGGGTTATAGTTGATGGTTGTTTATCAATTCCACCCATCTCTACTACAGAACCGGACATGAGAATTTCTTCTCATCCAGCTCCTCGCGAATTAAATGATTAAAAATAAAATACATGCTGAATACCGAATCGGGAGATTCTTTGAAATTTCATTTAATAGAATTTTTTTATCTTTTGATTTGGTATATAATATAATTAATCACGTATTCTATTTTTCTATTTATAGATAATGTAATTTTATAGATAATGTAATTTAGGTATAATGTTATAATGAATCTTTATTTTATTTTGCTTTTTATTATCATATCGAATTTATTCAAATTTCTAAAAAAAAAATTCGCGGGCGAATATTTACTCTTTCAACATTTAGTTGTAAGATTAGTTTATGACATAATCTTTCAAAAACAAAAAATGAATTCTGGTTCGTTCCGCCATCCTACCCACTGAATCATTAGGATTCCTTTTCAATAGAATCTGATGCATTCACAGGTTCTGTCGTTCCCACCACCTCTCGAGTAATGATTAGGTCTGAACTCTACAACGGAGCCCCTAATGAAATTTGTTTTTGAGTCAATCTTCTCAGTCTTTATTGGCTCGGGGCTCTTTATTTGTGGTTTTATCCACGTATTTGTTTAATTAGGGATCAATCAGTATTGATGCTTTATTACATTCTTTTTTATGAGATGACTCATAGACCGTACATATTGGAATCATATATCGTTGATATTCTTTTTCTATCTTTCTCTCAGCCTTCCATTTATCTGTATACTTTTCTTGCTTTACAACCCATAATCAGATTGGTTTTTCTTTTTTGTTTTTGCAAAAAAAGATTTCAGTTGCTACAACGATATGACTTATATATCATATATATCATATTTTGACTGGCTCTTTCTTTATATCCAGATAATGCGAAGCGATGAGTTGGTTATTAGTTCTATAGTTATTAGTTCGTACTACGGGCTGTTCCATTTTTTTGAATCCTAATCCTACAAAAACCAACGAGTCACACACTAAGCATAGCAATTATACCAAATGATTAATTGGATTTTTATTCAACCTTATAGAATTGTTCATTTTTTTATCACTAAATAGAACTAAATACAAGTCGAGTCAATGCTTATTATTCTTCGTCTACAAATATCCAAATTTTGATACCTAATACCCCGTAGATAGTTCGAACTGCGTAGGAACAATAATCTATTTTGGCTCGAATGGTTTGTAGAGGAACCCTACCTTCTCTGATCCATTCGACACGTGCAATTTCTTTTCCGTCGATACGCCCTGCTATTTGTACTTGAATTCCTTTTGTACCTGCCTGCTCAGTTAATTCAATAGCTTTTTTCATTGCTTTGCGAAATGAAACTCTATTTTTTAATTGCCCGGCTATAAATTCCGCAAGAATATTGGGGTGGCTATAAGGGTTTACAATTTTTGTAATAGCAATGTTGAGTTTTCGGTTTACACAATTGAGTTCTTTTTGTACATTGAACTGTAATTCTTCGATTTTGCGAGTCCTTTCTTCTATTAATAACTTGGGGAATCCCATATAGATTATGACTTGAATCAAATCAATTCTTTTTTGAATCTCTATACGTGCAATTCCCTCGACATTAGAGGATATTTTCAGATTTTTTTGTACATAATTTTTGATACAATCTCGTATTTTTTGATCTTCTTGTAGATCTTCGGAATAATTCTTTGGTTGTGCAAACCAAACAGAATGATGACCTTGAGTTGCACCAAGTCTGAAACCAAGTGGATTTATTTTTTGTCCCATAGTCCCCCACTACTATATATATCGTGAAACATCATATCGGTGTGTTTTTTTTTATCCATTCGGGTTTTTTTAAGCATAACATAATATAGCGTATTTGTAGTTTTTCTAATATGGAATATTCTTTCTTTAAATATTCCTCAGTTGCTTTTTCCTTTTATCTCTTTCTAGTTGTTCATCTACAGATATATCTTTCAACACAATAGTTATATGACAGGTCGATCTTCTTATCGGATAACTCCGCCCTCGAGCTCGGGGTTTTAATTTTTTCACGGTCGTGCCCTCGTTGACTTCAGCTTTACTAATGATTAAACTTGTTTCATTCAAACCTTTATTGTGATTAGCGTTTGCTGCTGCAGAATAAACCAATTTTAAAATGTCATA